CACTCCGTTCCTAGCCCTTTCGGACTAGCACTCCTAGCTTCCCTCCCTTTGAAGTGGATTTATCAGCTCCACAAGTCAAACGAAAGAAAGTGAAAGGCCAACTACTTCTTCATTCATGGCCTATTGATTTGATTGATCTCCCTTTCGTATTCATTCGACCTGAGGCGACCGGAGGGAGGGAAAGTTCTTTTATGCAATGCATAACGGGCGGGCCTCCTGTGGATTCCTCCAACTCCATGAATGAAGGGGGGAGTATGAGTAAGGCCGACTTTTCGATATGAAGATGAAAAAAGGAAAAGGGTCAAAGATTTCTGACTTAAGAATATGACTGAATGAGGAAGAGCTCCTTATGTGGTCTCACTTTACCACCATCTGAAATGCGCGAAACTTCGATTGGTGGAAGCCAGTCCATGAAGATTCTCCCTTCTCTTACGTGCAATTCCCCTCTTTCGGTAAGCATCCAGTATCTCAGCAAATGCACATTTCTCTAAGCTTATCCTGTAGCTTATACGTCGTTTGCAAGCTGCTCCAAGGATCCAACGAATAGCTAAGGTTTGTTGACGATCCCTGGCTACAATCCCAGGGACATCATAAATAGTACCTGCGACTCCTACTTTTACCACTTCGCATATGGGCTTTATATTATCCACGGCGTCAACCATAAGTTTGATTACATCGCGTTCAGTTCGAGCTGGGCGATGAAAAGTTTTATAAACAATAGCACGAACTCTCGTTCTTTTACCATCTTTCATGCGAAAGTTGACCAACTTCTTGATCAATTGTTTTTGCTCACCATCCAAGTCCCCCATATAGCTGAGAATTTCCGAGCAATTGGAAGCCGCTTTCGATGACGAGGCCGAGAAATTGATATTACGCGATCCTTACTGTCCATCTTTATCAGCCAACTCCCCTCTTTCCTTCCATAACTGGACTAGAACCAGCAAGCGAACCAGTCGTCCAAGAGCACTTCGTTAGATTTGCATGTGTTAAGCATAAGGACCACCTTAAGAGCTGATTCAATAGCTAACTAGGAATCCAAGAGTCTCAGTGGTTCTCCTTGGGCTTTGAGGCGGTTTAATAGAAACCAGACATTTCTTTATCTATCGGAACATACAAAGACCAGACTCTGGCAGAATGGGCAAGCTCGGGAAGGACAAAATATGTGTATTCAGGATGGGCTCTTCCAGCAATGGATAACCAGCTTTTTCATTCGCAAGTGGGGAACGGGACCTGCCAGTTCAAGATTGGAGCTGGCTAGCCCAGGAACTTTCTATTCTTTTCACTTTGCAGGAGAAGATGAAATATGAATGAGAAAAAAGTCTTACCATCGACTTCGAATTGATGAGAGCCCTTTTTCCGGTTCTGGCTGAATACGAGTTTGCACTGTTGGTTCATCCACATAGATATCTGGTCATACTTACTCCACTGAGGACCGAAGTAGATACGTTGATTTACCATCCGACCGAGTACAACTAGTTGGTTACACATTCTCCTACCCCGGTTCGTCCGGGCGGGGAAGAATTGCTTGCCATAGAGTGATCCCTCAGATCGGCGAGTCAAAAAAAAAGGAGGGCTCATAGTATTGGTTATGCTTTTAGGTAGCTGTCAACTCTTGTTGACTCAGCCGTGATTGCTGACGTCTGTAATTGAAAGAGAGTGCCCCCAGGGGGGATCTTCTCTGTCCTGTGCGTGCTCTTTATAAGAAGGAAGACCTGCTCTCACTTCTTTCACTACTCTTTCTCTTGGCAAAGTCCTCCCACTATTTATAGTTATAGAATTCATTCCTCTGCGTCTGCAGCTATTGATGCGTCCGCTGCTAGTTCACCGGGAGAGGGATATTTTATATAATAAAAATCTTTTGACAAGATAAGAGAGTGGGCAAGCAAAGAAGAATCGGCCCGAAAGCAAGGGAATCAACGATCTACGGTGAATTGGATTATGAGAGAGATTGGAACAGCATCCAATCCTGATCTTCACTCTTCCTAATGTTGTCACACGAATTGCTCAAGAAGAAGCTGTGATCACTCTACGACTTTCTGTTCAGCACGCTAGCTTGGCTTATGGCTTAAATGGCTTTGCTCCTTTACTTCTGTTGTCGGCATACTGGTCTTGGCCTTTTGCTTGGCACGTTGTCGGAATAGGCATAGGAGTTTTTTTGGTGCTTGAGTAAGGTAAGTCCGTGGAAAGCATTAGATTAGTGAGAGTCGGTAACTCTTAGATCAGTAGTAGCGCCCTAGGTAGGAGTAGGCAAGCGGTCTTTCCTTTAGCTCTTACAGATGCCAGTCCTTTTTCTGTTGATGCGAAATAAGTGGTCTTAGCCTTTATGCCGCGTTGTCGGAAGGGGTTCAGTGAGACCCGGACTTAGCTCCGCAGATGTTGAAGGAAGAAGGGCTGGTTGAAAGCTTTCACCAGGTCCAGGAATCGGTATTAGCCCTGTTTCCGCTGTTCTAGAGTCGGTAGCTTTAATTGCTCGTGTTGAATCAGCCGGGAGTGACAGCGATTCGGATGAAAGGTTCTCGCAATGGAAGCTCTGTACCAAGGGTAGAGGGGAAGGTAGCTTCTGACTCTCGGTCTTCCGCAGTGAAAGAACTCTCGGCTAATTCAATTGTTTCAGCTCGAGCGAGGTAATTAGCCTGTGTTAGCAGAGCTCTTGGGGAAGAAGCAAGGGAGGATTTTTTCACATCTGAGATTGCCACTAGGGCAGGGCTATGAGAGAGAAGGGGCATTCCCGGTCAAAGCATTGATTCTAAGCCTTTCTTCTATGGGGGGGCTAGGTCAGAGCTAGCATTGAATAAGAATAAGCTCGGATTCCTCTTAGCGACTATGAACGAATGCTTTCTCATTGAACAAAAAGAATAGCCGGCCTTTGTTTTTGCTGTTATAGAAGAAGCTGCTCTTGGCCTTTTGCTTGGCACTAGGAAGAGAAAATCAAGATCTTAGGGCGCAGCCCTTTACTTTAGGCCAATTAAGAGATCAGACTGAACTTCAAGACTTCAAGAACTAGCGAAAATAGCCCTGATCAAGGTGCGTGCGGAAGAAATGCTTGCTCTCAGCTTTATGTTAGCAAGACTCCGTTGCTATTGGACTTGGCTAGTAAGCCAAGAGGGAATCAGTCTTAACTAAGCCAAAAGGCTAGCGAACGAGGGGAAAAATAAGCTCTTGTTCAAAGGAGAATGGCTCTTGTTTGGTTCTATCTTAATAGAAAGAAGAAGATCCCACGTGCTAGCCGAAAGGCCGATTAGGATTCTGCGTTCACTCGGTTCTCTAAATAAAGGGGGAGAAGTCGCCCGAGGTCGAGGGGAGGAAGAGAAGAAAAAGCAGCTATTTCACCTGGTGTCGTAATAACCACTGTTTTCGGGTTGGAAGGCATAAGCGCAGCAGATCTTCTTTAAGAAGAAGCTCTTGCCACTGTCGGCATTACCACCTATGTTGAAGGAAGAAAGAGTGTTCTCTTTTCCAAGGCAAGGAATAGCCTAGTAAATAAATACAGATGCGCCCGTGGGATGAGACTTGACTTCTGATCCTACTCTTCTTTAAGTTTAAGCGCTGGTACTCTTGCTAGAGATTGGGATAGTATTCAATCATCCGGTGCTCTCATGAGATCTCGTTGGCATGCCCTACAAAATGCAAAATCAGTCGTCAAGACTTAAGAGTTCTAATTCCCCGACTCCGTTCCTATTTCTTTTTGTTTTTTCCACTTCAACATCTTTAACGCCACTCTTTCCGAGTCTCGTTTGATGAAATGAAGTTTACGATTTTGTTAGTGAGAAGCTCCGTTCCCGACAAGCGGGCAAGAGAACTAGGGTTGGTGTGGCTAGCCCTAAAGCAGGCAAGCAAGAGAGGAAGGCCAGTGAATCAAGTAGAAGTGCAGTTCCTAAATCAAGTACTGTTCTTGAAGTATCAGAGCTGAGCAGTAGCATCGGAGCTAGCTTGGCAAGAGAGGAGCTCGAGCTTCATCATTCTCTGAGTCGAGCGAGAGCGTCTTTCTTCAACTCCTTAACTGCTTATCTCTTGTAGCTAATGTCTGTATTCTATTTTTTAAGCACACAAGATAGTAGTGATTTGACTTCCTCTTCCTTTCCTTTATCTATCTTCCTTTCTCCTTCGCCTCGCCATCATCTTCTATGCGTTGGCTATCCGGTCCAGTCCAACTTATCGACGATCTTTCCCTTTCCTTTAACGTGCAATCATTCCCTCCATCTAAGGAACTCAAACTCATGCAAGAAATAAGACTAAAGCACTTCTATTTCACCAACTACTTTTCTTTCAAGAAGACCGGTAAGACCAAGAACATCGGATACGAAAGGAAATAGCATCGGTTATTGCCGAGAAGAATTAGAAGGTGCATGCAGACGAGCTTGATTATATATATTTATTGTAAAATTCACTTATTAAACAACAGCAATCACAGCTTTCAAAATAGCAGCGGACGCAGAGGAATCCTTGCTTGTCCCTTGCCCTTTCATCTTGATTGACTCCGGCTACGGCTACAGAGCCATCTAGCTCCCATGAAGGAAGCTTACCCGGTCCCGAGATTGAATTCTTCCCCCCCGAGGGCGACTTAATTCCCTTTTTCGTAGGTTCGTAGGGATAAGTAAGGTAGCCATTTCTCGTTCGTCAGGTATTCTTCATTGTAGAAGATCACACCGGCAAGAGCTTCTTCTTGTGCAGCGGCAGAGGCGACATTCCATTAAGATATTAGTGGTGCAAACTTCCTTGCTTTGCTACCTGCTTCTTTCACTTACAAATCTGAACTGAATATGTTGGTTTCCTAAACAAATTTCCCTTTCGCCTGCTGGTTGGATTAGGCCTTTGTGCCTGGTATGAACTACAAAATCATTGAATCCGGATCCGCCAGTTCCTTCGCTCCCAACTCTTAGAAAGAAAGTCAACCCATGCGCGCCTTGAGCCATGCACACCTCATAAAGGTTTAGTTTTCCTCACGAAGAAAGCACCTCCGCTCGGGTCCGAGAATCCTAATCCGCCTTTCCCTCGTCCCTCGTAGAAGAAAAATGTGGGGTAGGCCTAAAAGACCGACTTTCCTCCTTCCAATCCGGGAGTGAATCTGTCTAGTTCTATTTTGACTAATCCGAATCTGTGTACTGAGTAAAAGCGGAATATCCTCTCTCAATTCTTGGCAGAGGGAAGCCCCATGACCGACCGAACCGAGGCTGGGGTAGATAGAGGAAGAGAAGATTTATTGAATGCTCTCGGGCATTGATTGAGGTAGTCAAATATTATGCTTAAGTCGGAGATTTCTTGGTTTGAGGAAGTAGCCCATTCTTCATCTACGCAAAGATGAATTACTGCTTATTCGACCGGTAATGCCGAATCAATCTACTATAATAAGGATAAGGCAATACAGTAAGAAAGGAAAGCAGCACTGACCTCTTCCCATAGCCATAGAAAACTCGGATCAGTTGGCAAGTCTACTGACTTGGCTACGAAATTAGGCTATTCTTTCCATCGTGAAATAGTAACCAATCTCCCCTTCGCCACGCTCCTTTGACCGTATTCCATTGCGATCTGAAGCAAGGTATTCTGTAGGAGCAAAAGCATCTTCTACCGCTTCTGCCCCCGGGAGAGAGAACTCCTAAACTCAACCTAAGGCAGCCTTTCCTTTCTCTTAAAAGCGATACCACCTAATTCAAGAAAGGCCAATAGCAGCTGATGAAACTATAGCACGAAAACTCCTCTTCCCCTCCTACTGTCTAGCTGCCATCCCGCTACTTCTAGTGAAGACGATTCTCTTATGCAGACGATTTGCTTAATCAAGAGCAAACAACCGATTCTATAACAGCTTCTTCTTTCAAAGGCAAGGAAAGCCTAAACCGTCATTGTGTTCGTGCCTGACTTCTCTGTCCTGCTGCCTCTGTTAATTAAATCTCTCTTTCGCCTTATCCTGATCTGATCTTTCCAGGTATTCAATCGACAACCTCTCTGAGCTAAGAGAATGAAATTAGGCTTCCTCCCCGATGGACATGAAAAAGAAATTGCTCTTTCCCCATGTCAGTTGCTTGCCTTGCTACTGCTATGCTTCCTTCTTCCAACTCTGTCACTCCTTTTCATTGGAGGCCGAAGGACTGTTACTTTATTATCTACAACCTATTCTTTAAGATTCACTGTCAAACAGCTTATTTTTCTATTGAATAAGGACGGAGAAGGAGTTTCAAAAAGACTGATCGGGAAGTACTTGACGATCTAGTTTGAGCCTGTGCTTTGTCTCTATTTTTGTAGAACAAGAAAGGCTATGTGTGATTTTCTCAATCCTAAAAGGATTGGTTTCTCACTTCTTCCTTTCTCTTTGTCTTCTTTTTTCAATTGTGTCCCTCTTCCTTAGCTAACTCCGCCTGTACTTGTTGAGCATGAACTAATCAATCACTTCCATCCAACCCTGGAAACTCTTTCCTTTGTTTGCTAGAAACCCAGCGCCTATCTGTACACTTCTCTTTCTTATTCTTGATAATGGTGCTTGCTGCCCTGCGGCTTGCCGACTGCTTGCTTACAGCCGAAAGCAGCCTGCTTGACCCACACCCTTTCCTGCCTATGCAGCTTCCTGCCTTACAGCTCCCACTTGCTGGTCAATCCAAAGACCGGGACTCTTCCCTGACTGGCCTGATTGGGCCTGGCTACCCCGCAACTTACCGCTTCAAAGCCCTATCCTTGGCTACCGCTTGCTTGCTCACTGCCCTTGCTGCTGCTAGCTTTCTGGCTACTGGACTACTTGCTTGCGGCTGAAACCGGCTTTCTTGGCTATGCTACTCTTTCTTTTTGCTACCGGCAGGACTGCAGCTACAACTACATGCGCATCTAGTGCAGTGGCTTGGAAGCAAGCTACCTTGACCATCTTCCGAAGTTCTAAATAATCTACTGATCAAAGGCTTCCGTCGCGGACTGCTCTACATTCAGCCACGCCACAGTGACTTCCGAAGCGCTACGGACGGGACGAAATCCGGCAGCCAATTGCCGGCTCTGAATAACCAGCCCAGCAATAAGCTAAATTCTTCCATAACATAACGGGGCGGGGTTGCGCGCGAGCCGAGTGACGTAGGTGCACAAGAGTACTTCGCGCCACAACCATCTCTTTTTTATAGGTTCTACGGACCGATGCCTGCTGCTTCATCTGGTAGAAAAGATTCATAGATATGCCTGTAATTAGAAGGAAGAACCGCCATAAAAATCTTCCTCGTGTATCATCTGTAGCAGAACTATGAACGGGAGCTAGCAATCCGGACCGTATTGAAGAGGTTCCTGAGACACAGCATGGAAGAGTCAAAATATTAAGAAGCGAGGTCCAAGAATGAAGAAGGGGTAGAATTACTGAATGAATACGAGCTGTGGCTAATACCCGAGGCATAAAAGACGCATTTTCTACGGGATCCCGAAACCACCAGCCACCCCGACCTAATTCATGATGAGCCCACCAACTTCCTGGCGAGATGCCTACGGTTAAAAACAACCGACATGTCAAGATCCAAATTCGAATTGGTTCCTGGTCCT